AAAAATCCCCACCCTTTTTAAAATATCCTGAACAGTTCCTGTAGGTTGAGCCCCCTTTTCGAGGAAATAGAGAATAGCGGGAACATTTAAATAAGTTTGATTCTTTATCGGATCATAAAAACCTACTTTCTGAAGATTTTTTCCTTCTCTTCGAGATCGAACATCAATTGCAACGATTCGATAGACGACTCATTGAGATAGATGTAGATGAACAATACACCCCCCCTAGAAACGTATAGGAAGTTTTCTCCTCGTACGGCTCGAGAAAAAAGAATTGGATTTGAAGTTTTATCTATGGTATGGAATTCGAATAAATTCCATAAATGACAAAAGGTTCTATAAAATCATCAAATCAAGTAGACTAGGGTTTAAATCTTTTTTTCTTCTTCTTTCCTAAAAATGAAAAAGAAACCATTCGTACTCATAACTCAAGTTAGATAACTCTCAAATAATTCAAAAGAGAATCTTTCGTTTATTGAGTGGTCTTTACCCCCTTTTTTGTTTGTCTCGGTTAAAATCTATTTGGATTCTTAAGTCTGGCCCAGTTAGTGAGACGATCAAAACGGTGTTTCCTTGTTCTGGGATCCTTTATCTTTTTTAAATCATTGGGTTTAGGCATTACTTCGGTGCTTCTTAATCCTTTCAAAATGGCAGCAACATACCCCCTTTTGTGATTTCCTTCTATCAAAGAATCCTGCAGACAATTGATTCCCGCGCGATACACTTTGGATCGAAAGGGTTTGATTAATTCCAACAAATTTTCTTTTTGAGTTGGAAACTTGCTCGAATAGGATCCCTTCCGTTTCTATATCGAAGATATATTCACGAAGTTGCTCCAATTTATTGATTTGCATTAACCCTAGATTCTTGTCCTGAGAAATGAATTAATACTTTCTACTCGAGCTCCACCGTGGACTATTTAGATTACCAACGGATGTCGAAGCCAAGAGCACCTTCATTCCTATAGAAATCGAAAATGGTGGATATAAGAAAGAATCCACAACGGATCATGTCCTTCAAGTCGCACGTTGCTTTCTACCACATCGTTTCAAACGAAGTTTTACCATAACATTCCTCTAATTTGGAACCAGTATGGAATTGATTCAATTATGGAATCATGAATAGTCATTGGTTCGTAGACATCGTAATCTATACCCTTTTTTCTTCTATAATTTCTTCTATAATTAGAATATAGAATAGAGATTCTATATTCTAATTATAGTGATATAGTTATAGATCGGTAAAGAATATAGCCATAAATCGGTAAAGGGGTTTCTGAAGAAGCTTTAGCAAGTCCTCTTAATTAAAGATTGAAAAGAAATTAAATTTAATAATAGATTAAATCTAGATAGGTTAGGGTTAAATATTTCAATTTCAAATTTCACAGAAATAGAATAGAAGGATACATATACGTTAAACATTTCCTCATTTTTTATGTATTTTGTTTAAGCTGTGTAGTTCAGCAAGATTTCGTTAATCGAATCTTGCCATACATAATAGAATTGAAAGTGAATAAAAGATACTAAAAGATATAAAACACCCCCTTCTTAAGTGTTACATAAATTTACAATTATTTATTAAGGCCAAACACGAAATACTTAAAACGCGAGATTCAAAGAAAATACATCGGGTAGATATATAATTACATATATAATTTGATTTTTGTTAATGCAATTCAGGCAGACACAGAAATTTGAATACCTTCGATTAATGTATTCGTCCCCCGGGTACTGCGGGACTAATGGAACATAAGAGAAATCAAAATGGGAATTCTGATCTGGGATGCGGGCTGGCTAGGTACAAACCCCAACAAGTCCAAATTAAGTTGCTCCTATTTTTATTTTAGTCTAACCCCTTAAGAGAATTAATAAGAGAATTAATCCTATTGACTTTGAATGAATTTCATTAGTACCAAAATTAGTAACAAAATAGTTAGAATTAAGAAATCTATATAAAAATTCATAAAAAATTAGTTTAGAGGATAGGGAATAATAGATAGGATCCTTGAAAATTCAAATATTGATAAAATAGAAAATCAATATGGGACGGAATGTTTTTCTAAATAACTAACTTCCCGAAACAAGATGGGATTGGGCATAGGACGAAAAGACCGCCCTTTTTTAATTCAAACTCTTGGAACCCATGTTCCCAATTTACCTGGATTAGAAATAGAGTCAATTACATCTGCGTGTCATTTGAACTCGATTCAATTCAGTTTGTGTAAAACGGATATGATTCATGCATAAAAGAGAAAAATCAGAAGCAAGAAAGATATTCCGGCTAACATTAGACTTTACCCTATTCAACAAAATCTTTATTCTATTCTAACATAATGAATATGCTCTGGGACGGAAGGATTCGAACCTCCGAATGGCGGGACCAAAACCCGTTGCCTTACCACTTGGCCACGCCCCATTTAGATTTCTATTTGATACTACTAAAGTATAATATTGGTATTCATTATTTGTCAACTCCAATCTAATTTATTCTATAGATATTTAGATTGTTACTAGGATTTTATTAAATATAGAATTAAACTTAATTTATTGATCATTAGATATAATTCAATTAAGATATTGTATGAAAGTATGATTTCCTCTATTCTCTTTTGAGAATTGGAGGATTTTTGATTGGGTGAGTTCAAAAGAAAAGAAGGATTTTTTGTCTACCCAAATTTTCCTCCTTTTCCCTATATCAATAACTCAATCAAAATGCAATTATCTCCAAGAACAAAACGTCTGTTATGTTTAATATCTTTAGTTTGATCTGTATCTGTCTTAATTCTGCCTTTTCTTCAAGTAGTTTTTTCTTCGGAAAATTGCCCGAGGCCTATGCTTTTTTGAACCCAATCGTAGATGTTATGCCAGTCATACCCGTGTTCTTTTTTCTCTTAGCTTTTGTTTGGCAAGCCGCTGTAAGTTTTCGATAAGATCCTTAATCTAAATTATTTAATAATTTCTTACTGAAAGTTCATGATTTTTTCTAGAAAGAGACTTGGTTCTTGATATCCAAATAGGATATGTGGTAGAAAAATGGAGGATCTATTCTCTTTTTTTTTTTTTTTGAAAAAAAAAAATATTATCTTGGAGATTGTGTAATGCTTACTCTCAAACTCTTCGTTTACACAGTAGTGATATTTTTTGTTTCTCTCTTCATCTTTGGATTCCTATCTAATGATCCTGGACGTAATCCTGGGCGTGAAGAATAAGGGGTTTTCTTTTCAATTTTCTTAGGATTTTTTGTTTAGATAAAAACAAAGGATTTGCCAAATTTGAAAAAAAAAAAATCAAGTCATCAAGGGAAGCGGAAAGAGAGGGATTCGAACCCTCGGTACGAATAACTCGTACAACGGATTAGCAATCCGCCGCTTTAGTCCACTCAGCCATCTCTCCCAATTGAAAATTGGGTTAGATTACACATAAAATAAGGAGTATTTCTTTCTCTATTATATAGATATGTACAATTTTTATCAGCAATTTCTTTTCGATAAATAAAGGAAAGGGCTCGAAAGTGCCAACAATATAAAGAAAACCAAAAACGACCCTTTCGCCTTGAGGTTATTTTGTTCGAAAGACCCTTCTTATTGACACGGCCCGGCCTGGTCAGTACCTAGCCGGGCCTTTTTTTGTTCCAACTAATTCTAAATTATAGAAAAATAATGATGATTTTTCATTTATCTGATTTGAAAACAAAAATGCTTAGTATTATATATTTATATTATAGTATTATATATTATTATTATTATATAGTATTATATTATTATATTAATTATTATATTATTATTATATAGTTATAGTATTATATAAAGTGAATAGGAAATATTTAAGCACGAACAAAAAAAGAAGAAGGACTATTTCCATCCGCGAAAACGAAAAAAAGGGGGTCAGTGCTCTAAATTTTATGATTTTTTGATGATCCTATCTTTATTAGATTATTATACCCCATTTCCCAGTTCGACAAAAGGTCCAGTTGTATATAATAATCGCATTGTAGCGGGTATAGTTTAGTGGTAAAAGTGTGATTCGTTTTTTTAACCCTTTGATAGTTAAAGGGTCTTTGTTTTCGGTTTGATTCGTATTCCGACCAAAAACTTTATTTGCAAAAATAAAAGGATTTAATCCTTTACCTCTCAATCAAGGATTCGAGAAAAATATACATTCTCGTGATTTGTATCCAAGGATGACTTAGAAAGTGAGAAATTGGATTATGAAATTACGAAACATAATTTTGGAATTGGATTAATACTTCCAATTGAATAAGTATGAGTAAAGGATCCATGGATGAAGATAGAAAGTAGGTTTCTAATCGTAACTAAATCTTCAATTTTTGCTTTACAAATAAAAAATTGAATCAAAATAGCTATTAAACGATGACTCTGGTTTACTAGAGGCATCGGCCTGTTGTTTTAGCTCGGTGGAAACAAAATCCCTTTCCTCAGGACCGTCTCAAATAAAAATAGAGAACGAAGTAACTAGAAAGATTACTCTCTTCTAGAGGGATCATCTAGAAAGCGATTAGTTTTGTCTGTAGTCAGACAAAAGTTGACATAGATGTTATGGGTAGAATTTTTTTTTGTAATTTTGTTCACATCCTTATCCATAAAGGAGCCGAATGAAACCAAAGTTTCATGTTCGGTTTTGAATTAGAGACGTTCAAAATGCTGAATTGACGTCGACTATAACCCCTAGCCTTCCAAGCTAACGATGCGGGTTCGATTCCCGCTACCCGCTTTCTATTCTTTTATTCGAAATTGAAATTATTATATATTCTAGACTTAATGCATCATTTAATATACAGTTTCAAAAGTTATCTCACATACAATCCGATTCTTTTTTTTTCAGCGAAGAGGTGGGGAAAGTCAAAATACGAAAAAAAATCGGAATGAAAAGCGTCCATTGTCTAATGGATAGGACAGAGGTCTTCTAAACCTTTGGTATAGGTTCAAATCCTATTGGACGCAAATTATTTCCATATATATTTTTTTAGATTTTGATATCAAG